GCAAGGATTCAACAATCACTTAGTCAAAATCAAGTAACTATTCGTACGTTGTTGAATAGGAATAAGGACTCTCAATCTTTGATAATTTTGTCATTATCTAATTGTTTTCAAATGGGTCCATTCAACGATGCAAAATATTACAATGTAATAAAAAAAGAATCAATGAAAAGAGATACTCTAATTCCAATTAGGAATTCGTTGGGGCCTTTAGGATTAGGAAGAGCCTCTAAAAGTAAGAATTTTGATTCATTTTACCATTTAATAACTTATAATCAGATCTCGGTAACTAAATATTTACAACTTGACAATTTAAAACAGACTTTTCAGGTACTTAAATATTATTTAATAGATGAAAATGGTAGAATTCATAATCCCGATCCATGCAGTAACACTGTTTTGAATCCATTCAATTTGAATTGGCATTTTCTCCATCATAATTATTGTGAAGAAACATCTACAATAATTAGCCTTGGGCAGTTTATTTGTGAAAATGTATGTATAGCGAAAAATGGACCGCACCTAAAATCGGGTCAAGTTCTAATTGTTCAAATTGACTCTGTAGTAATAAGATCAGCTAAACCTTATTTGGCCACTCTGGGAGCAACTGTTCATGGTCATTATGGAGAAATCCTTTACGAAGGAGATACGTTAGTTACATTTATATATGAAAAGTCGAGATCTGGAGATATAACCCAAGGTCTTCCAAAAGTGGAACAAGTGTTGGAAGTTCGTTCGATTGATTCAATATCGATGAACCTAGAAAAGAGGATTGAGGGTTGGAACGAGCGCATAGCAAAAATTCTTGGAATTCCTTGGGGATTCTTGATTGGTGCTGAGCTAACTATAGTACAAAGTCGTATCTCTTTGGTTAATAAGATCCAAAAAGTTTATCGATCTCAGGGGGTGCAGATTCATAATCGGCATATAGAGATTATTGTGCGTCAAATAACATCAAAAGTGTTGGTTTCAGAAGATAGAATGTCTAATGTTTTTTCACCCGGAGAACTAATTGAATTGTTGCGGGCGGAACGAACAGGGCGTGCTTTGGAAGAAGCAATCTGTTACCGAGCCATCTTATTGGGAATAACGAAAGCATCTCTAAATACTCAAAGTTTCATATCCGAAGCGAGTTTTCAAGAAACTGCTAGAGTTTTAGCAAAAGCCGCTCTCCGGGGTCGTATCGATTGGTTGAAAGGTCTGAAAGAGAACGTTGTTCTCGGGGAGATGGTACCCGTTGGTACTGGATTCAAAGGATTAGTACAACGTTCAAGGCAACTTAACAACATTCCTTTGGAAAAAAAAAAGAATGATTTATTCGAGGTGAAAATGAGAGATATGTTGTTCTACCACAGAGAATTATTTGATTTTTTCATTTCAAAGAATTTATACGATACACCCAAACAATCATTGCGAGGATTTAATGATTCCTAAGAGCAGATTCTTAACTATTTTCGGTCATTTTTTTTTATTTGGTAATAGTAATAAAGATAATAACAAATAGAATAGAAATAAATTAATGGCTTGAATCATGTATCAACGGCTAATATCTGTTAGAGGTAGAAAAGAAGGTTCCATCGGAACAATTATTTATTTCTATTTCAGGGTACCTCGTCTCTTTTTTTTTTTTTTTTTTTAAAAAGAGAGGAAGTGTGGGGAGAGAAATGACAAGAAGATATTGGAACATCAATTTGGAAGAGATGATGGAAGCAGGAGTTCATTTTGGTCATGGTACTAGTAAATGGAATCCTAGAATGGCACCTTATATCTCTTCAAAGCGTAAAGGTATTCATATTATAAATCTTATTAGAACCGCTCGTTTTTTATCAGAAGCTTGTAATTTAGTTTTTGATGCAGCAAGTAGGGGAAAACAATTCTTAATTGTTGGTACCAAAAATAAAGCAGCTGATTCAGTAGCACGGGCTGCAATAAGGGCTCGTTGTCATTATGTTAATAATAAATGGCTCGGTGGTATGTTGACGAATTGGTATACTACGGAAACGATACTTCATAAGTTCAGGGACTTGAGAACGGAACAAAAGATAGAGAGACTCAACCGTCTTCCGAAACGAGATTCGGCTATGTTGAAGAGACAATTATCTCACTTGCAAACATATCTGGGCGGGATTAAATATATGATGGGATTACCAGATATTGTAATAATCGTTGATCAGCAAGAAGAATATACGGCTCTTCGAGAATGTATCATTTTGGGAATTCCAACGATTTGTTTAATCGATACAAATTGTGACCCCGATCTCGCAGATATTTCGATTCCAGCAAATGATGACGCTATAGCTTCAATCCGATTAATTCTTAACAAATTAGTATTTGCAATTTGTGAGGGTCGTTCTAGCTATATACGAAATACGTGATTAATAATAAGATAAATAAATTCTTTTTGGAACTCCATTTTTGTAACTCCATAGATTTATGAAATCGGTTACGATTTTTTAATCGCGCAAAAGAGATACAAGTAACTTAGGGGTATTATGTGATTAGTTGATATCAAAAATATATAATTCAAGTAGGCAAGTCAAAAATAGATGGTTGAATCAAAATAATTCTTTTTTTTTAAGTTCTATTTCTTTCAGAGGGCAATATGAATGTTCTATTATGTTCTATCAACACACTAAAAGGGTTATACGATATATCTGGTGTGGAAGTTGGCCAACATTTGTATTGGCAAATAGGAGGTTTTCAAGTCCATGCCCAAGTACTTATTACTTCTTGGGTTGTAATTGCTATCTTATTAGGTTCAGCCATTATAGCTGTTCGTAATCCACAAACCATTCCTACTGACAGTCAGAATTTCTTCGAATATGTCCTTGAATTCATTCGAGACGTGAGCAAAACTCAGATTGGAGAAGAATACGGTCCATGGGTTTCCTTTATTGGAACTTTGTTTCTATTTATTTTTGTTTCGAATTGGTCAGGTGCTCTTTTACCTTGGAAAATCATACAGTTACCTCATGGGGAATTAGCCGCACCTACAAATGATATAAATACTACCGTTGCTTTAGCTTTACTCACGTCAGTAGCATATTTCTATGCGGGTCTTACCAAAAAAGGATTAGGTTATTTCGGTAAATACATTCAACCAACTCCAATCCTTTTACCCATTAATATCTTAGAAGATTTTACAAAACCCTTATCACTTAGTTTTCGACTTTTCGGAAATATATTAGCTGATGAATTAGTAGTTGTTGTTCTTGTTTCTTTAGTACCTTCAGTGGTTCCTATACCTGTCATGTTACTTGGATTATTTACAAGCGGTATTCAAGCTCTTATTTTTGCAACTTTAGCTGCGGCTTATATAGGCGAATCCATGGAGGGTCATCATTGACTAGTTTTCGAAATAGGCTTTTTTTAGCTTAAGACTTACGCAATATATGCGCGGATCAAGATAATCTGCTTAGGGAACATAACATAATATATAAATCAATTATATAATAAAAATTATAACAAATTATATTATATAATATATTCTATAATATAAATAAGATATATACGATCTAGAGAGGAATAGTAAAAAAAGCTTAAGATCTTAGAGATATTAGGGAGTTGCAACAAACGGGGAAGTAAAAAAAAGGAAAGAGATCTAAAAGATCTTTTTCCTAAAATTCCAGTTAGGTCCATTTATACCCCCTCCAATGAATATTCTCTTTATATTGTTTTGTTCATTTAATTCCAATATTCAACATTATTAGCTATTAGTAATCATAATCTGAATAATAATTTGGATACTATTACTTATAGTATTATGGCGTGCTATTCTTTAAAAAGATGTTATTGTTATATAGAATGATGCCCATTCAAGTTGATTTCATCCAATTCAACGATTGACCAAAAGATGATTTTAATAAATAATAAATTACATTAACTTAGATCAATCAAATACTACTATTTCGATGTAATGATTCGATCTAAGGAATTTGTCCATGTAGATTGATTGTTCCCATGTAGTCGAATAAAAAAATAAAAATCTAGAAAAAAAAAGTTCAATTTATAAAAAAAAATGGATTAAGGAGATGCCGAACTAGATGTATGTAATCTAATTGCTATAAGACAACTCTTGTGAATCTTTCGAAGAATTATTCTAGAATCCGATTGAATGTAAGATATGAATAGTTGATTTACGTTATGGAAGAAACACATGTATATGTGATATTAGATATTAATTAGTTATATATGAAGTAAAAATATATCTAATTAATATAATATCTAATACTGTGAATTTAGATAGGGATTCCAATAGAAGTCCTTCCCTTTCGTTTGTAATTGTGAATGAAATATTTATTCAATGAATAAAGTGAATATTGAATGAATAAATAGATTCAATCAAGAAAAAAAACTAAAAATTGGAATGGTTTTGAAAAAAGAAAGAAATGGAAGAAAAAAAGTCATATGGATTCAAAAAAATTATGTGACTAGAAACTAAAAAAGAAATATGGAAGTAGTTCTAATGATTCAATAATATTATTACTTCAATTCAGAGTTCTTAGTTCCTTCGACTGTATAGATCTTAGCGATGGAATAATTAAGTCATAATTTCTTTGTTGATCGTATCATTAACTATTTACTTATTTTGGTGTGAGGAACTTATCATGAATCCACTGATTTCTGCCGCTTCCGTTATTGCTGCTGGGTTGGCCGTCGGTCTTGCTTCTATTGGACCTGGGGTTGGTCAAGGTACTGCTGCGGGCCAAGCTGTAGAAGGGATCGCGAGACAGCCCGAGGCGGAGGGAAAAATACGAGGTACTTTATTGCTTAGTTTGGCTTTTATGGAAGCTTTAACAATTTATGGACTGGTTGTAGCCTTAGCGCTTTTATTTGCGAATCCCTTTGTTTAATCCTATAACAATACCTATTTTTTCTTAGGTTATTTCCTTGGACTTACCACTCCCGCTTTTTCGAATTATATTAAGATTTCACTCCTACAATTATTTATTTGTTGGGACAATAAACCATGGGGAAGGACTGATTGGAGGATGAGAAATTAG